AATGAGAAACAATTTGAAAGAAGCGAGTCGACCGCCGGAGCTACGGGTCTTAGAACCATAAATAAATAAAAAGTAGACTTACTTTACTCCTCAATTGAATCCAAATTCAAATCCGAACTCAAACACAGATTGATGTTTTGTTCGAAAAATCGTAAGAAAAAAAATTGGGGAAGAAGAAGAAAGCTTTTTTTATTGGATATTGGACATATTCGCTCATTTAATTTTGAGCGACTTTATCATATTCTTTTTATCATACTAATTTCTACTCTACCTTCCCGGAGTTCATTCTCCAGCGAACTCCATTTAAAATATTCTGATGAATTCCTTACAATTTTCTTTTTTATTTTAGGATCTCATTAGAAATCATATAAAGACAATTACTATTTAATATAGCTATTTGTGCAAGTATTTTACGATTAAGAAGCAACTGTCTCTTGTACAGATTGTGCATTAATCTACTATAACTATAGGATACCCTATTCTCGCGAATTACTGCATTTATCCGAGTGATCCACAAACGACGAAAATCTCTCTTTTTTCTATCTCTGTCTCGATGAGACGAAACCAAAGATCTTATTTTCTGTTGAATAATTGTTCGAGTAAGTCTTGAACGAGCCCCCCCAAAGCTTGATGCAAATAAACGAATTTTTGTTCTACGTCTCCGAGCTATATATCCTCGTCTAATTCTAGTCATTGAATAAATGAAACTTTCATGAATAACTAATTGACTTCCTTTCTTTCAGTTATTCTTTTCCCTTTTCCTAGTTTATTAATAACAAAACGGATTCTTCCAATGTATAAAATAAAAATTCCAATGGCTTTTGCTACTATAACCTTCCCGACCACGATTTGTCTTTTTTTATAGGCATTTCACCTCGAAAGGAGTATTGATACTAGAGGTATCAAAAAATATAAAACAGAAAAAGTAATAAATTGAAATGAATAACGAAATAGTGGATTCCATCGTTTCTATGGTTACGTCTTAAACAGTGAGGTCCTCTCTATACACCGGAGCCCCTTACTTCATTTAATCAATGCTATTAACAACTTGTACAGTTCACATTCTTTGGCTCTACCCATGAATTATCTAGTAATAGGTCTTTCACAACGAGATCTACCTATACAGTAACGGTATTTAATTATGAAGATTGGCTGTGTAGCTGACCCTCTTAGTTCGTTTTTGTAAGAGTATAGGCATAAGATTTCGGCTTTGAAAATAGAATTTCCCCGCTTAATGGATAACTATTTGTTACCAATGAGGAATTTTTTCTCATCGGAAACCATAAATTTCATCATAAATTTCATATACAATAGAAGAATTGAATAGATCTTTTTTTTTAGTTTTAGATATAGAGATAGTGAACGGCCCTCTTCCTTCCATTTTATACTATTCACTAGTACTGATCATTGATACTGAAAAATTTCTTTCCCTTTTTTTCTACCAATGGTGATCTGAACGAGTCACACATACACCCTAGTGCATGTTCCTCGACGCTGAGGACATCCCCCAAGAGCGGGGGATTTCGTGACATTTTTGATTGGCTGTCTTGTGTTTCTAATAAGTTGTTTAATAGTTGGCATCTTGAATCGTATACATAATGAATGGGCTGGTTTAGATCGATCCTAACCGGATGATTATGAATTACTTCTCTATTTAATAGATGAATAGAATGTTATTAAACCCGGTAATAAGTAAGAAGAGAAAATATCAAATCGGCGATTTGCGTAAACTTACTGCTATTTTTTTTTTATTCAATCGCTACAAGATCAATAATTCCATGAGCTTGGGCTTCTGTTGCTGACATAAAAACATCCCTTTCCATATCTTCGGATACAACCCATAAGGGTTTGCCCGTTCTTTGTACATAAACTCTTGTGATGGTTTCGCGCAGTTTCAGTAGTTCTTCTGCTTCCAGGATAAATTCTCCCGTTTGTGCCTCATAAAAAGAACTCGCAGGTTGATGTATCATTACCCTGATAATATACCAAATGGTTCCTCTATCTTGCATGATGAGGTGAGGAGAAGAGATAAAGAATAATAAAAAAAGAAATATAGAATTGAGCAACCGTACAGGCATCCTTTGCGCATTGCATACGGCTATACAATGGAATTCACTTTTACCTTCCATTTCCATCGAAGAAATGGAAAAAAATATAGATATAGGGTTTATCCGATTCAGATCGGCAAATGATCCAATTACCATCCTTCCTTTTGGAGCAGTTAAAAAATACTATGATGGCTCCGTTGCTTTTTATATATTTATCCCGTCTGTAATTCAGCAATCCCAAAGTTTCTTTTTTTTTTTTTGTACTCTTTCATAACAATAACATAAATATTGTTAAAAGTTTTCTGTTGTGAAAACAAAAAAGTTTGTGACGCTGAAATGGTAATGATCACCGAAAAATAAGATAAAATTGAGAATACCCTTTATTTTATACTAATTTCATACTACTCTTTCGATATATAATCGAATGTTTTGAAAAAAAAAATTTATCATAT